TAATGCCGCATCTCTTCCCAGACCGGGACCTTTTATCATTACTTCTGCTCTTTGCATGCCTTGATCCGCTACTGTTCGGATAGCATTTCCTGCTGCGGTTTGAGCGGCAAAGGGTGTCCCCCTTCGTGTACCTTTGAATCCACAAGTACCGGCGGAGGACCAAGAAATCACCCGACCTCGTACATCTGTAACAGTCACAATAGTATTGTTGAAACTAGCTTGTACATGAATAACTCCTTTTGGTATTTTACGAGTATGCTTACGCGAACCAATACGCCCATTTTTACGCAAACTTTTTTTAGGTATAGGTTTTGCCATATTTAATTATTTCATAAAAATAAGTCCAAGATATATGGTATGGATATATCCATTTCATGTCACAAACGCATCTTTTATTATTTTTTAACTAGAATTTATATTCGACTAGAATTTATATTCGATTTGATTTTTTTTTTTCTATATTAATTATATTTTTTATTTTTTTTTAGAAAGCCTTCGTTTATGAAAATATTATCCTTGTCTTTGTTTATGTTTTGGATTGTAACAAATTACTATAATTCGTCCCCGTCTTCGAATCAATCGACATTTTTCACAAATTTTACGAACAGAGGCCCTTATTTTCATATTTATCATTCCTTAATAAGTTAATTCAAAAGTTTTGGAAGAAAATAAGGTTTCCTTACATTTTGAACTTCTAATTGTAGCCTTCTCTGCAAAAATAAAAATAATGTTGAAGTTGAAAAACATCCTAATTAAAATGACTTATTTGTATTCATTATATAAAGAAACCTGAAACATACTCAGGGGAAGTTATTTATTTAGTAATTCAATTTTCGTGAATCCCCCCCCCTTTTTTTATTCGAGTTAAACCCGTTTCGCGTATTCATCCTTGTATATAATTATAGAATATATACTTGTATATAATATCTAAATAATAATATATAAATAAAGGGGTGTGAAGTTATATTAGAAATTGGAGTTTTCTTTTTCTTTTTTTTTTTTTTTAATGGATAAAAATTTCGCATATAATTCGGATGTTTGAACGATTACCATATATAACATAAAACTTCTCCTCCTATTCTTTCTAATCGAGCTTCTCGATCTGTCATTATACCTCTCGAAGTTGAAAGAATTACAATACCCATACCCCCTAAAATTCGCGGGATTCGTTGATAATTAGAATATATTCGTAGACCGGGTGTACTGATCCTTTTTAAATTTAAAAAATTTTTAGATGATCCTTTCCTATTTCTTCTGTACCGTAGAGTTAAAACTAAAAAATATTTGTCGTTTTCTATATGTTTTCTGACGTTTTCGACAAAACCCTCTCGTAAAAGTATTTTTACAGTGTTTTCTGCGATGTTAGTAAATGGTATTTGAACCATTCCTTTTTTATTCATATCAGCATTTCGGATATAGGTTATTATATCAGCGATGGTATCCTTACCCATAGTAAAAGAAAATGATTGTTGCCTGTTACTTTCTATATAATCAACATGCTTCTTTATTCCATTTATTATTCTCTTTTTATTTTCTATTTCTTTCTATTTCTATTTGTATATATATTTATTATTATTATCTATTTATATATATATTATATATATTATTATTATATATATATATTATTATATATATATTTTTATTTTATAGGGTTATCAAGTATTAATCTGAAATATATTTGAAATAGATAATAATTGCTACTTCTAATACTTAATAATAATTACTCCAAAAGGGATATATGTGAGATAAACTAGATTAATTAATTTAATCCATTTTTTTTTCACAAAATAATATAATGTATCCATATTAAAATTAAAGTTTCGTCTTATAATACTTCAGGTGCTAATGAAACTATTTTAGTGAAATTTAACTGTCTTAATTCCCGGGCGATTGCACAAAAGATTCGAGTTCCTTTTGGATTTCCTTCTTGATCAATGACAACTGCAGCATTATCATCATACTGAATTATTATACCGTTGCTACGTTTGAGTTCTTTACAAGTACGTACAATTACAGCTCTGATCACTTCTGATCTTTCTAAGTTCGTATTTGGTACTGCTTCTTTGATTACAGCAACAACAATGTCACCAATATAAGCATAGCGTCGATTACTAGCTCCTAGGATTCGAATACACATCAGTTTGCGTGCTCCGCTGTTATCAGCTACAGTCAAATGAGTTTGAGGTTGAATCATATCATACCATTTTTTGTTCTTTCAGTCCAAAGATTGAGGTTCAAATATTCTGTGTTCAAAAAAGGGAATATACAATTGCATTTTTTTGTTTTCATCTTAAAGACCTCTTTCCTTTAATTCTAATTATTATCTTGAATTATTATCCTGAAATAATGAATTGAGTTCGTATAGGCATTTTGGACGCTGCTATTGAAATAGCCTTTCTTGCTATATTTTCTGGGACCCCACCCATTTCATACAGTATTTTCTTAGGTTTAACAACAGCTACCCAATATTCGGGAGATCCCTTTCCCGAACCCATGCGTGTTTCAGTCGGTCTTACTGTAACAGGTTTGTCTGGAAATATGCGTACCCATATTTGTCCTCCTCGGCGAACATTTCGTGACATTGCCCGTCGTCCCGCTTCTATTTGTCTAGATGTTATCCAAGCGGGTTCAAGTGCCTGAAGAGCATATCTTCCGAAGCAAATATGATTCCCTCGATAAGATATTCCTTTCATTCTTCCTCTATGTTGTTTACGAAATCTGGTTCTTTTGGGGTTATAATTGATGGTTGTTTCTCAATTCCATCTCTATTCCAGAACCGTACATGAGATTTTCATCTCATACGGCTCCTCGCGAATGAAGCAATTCTATATATATAAATCGATTTAATCAATACAATAATATGCACTAATATTCATATGTTTAATCAACGCGGGATTTTTTGAGATTTCATAGAATCCTATCGGTATATTCGACATTTTTATATTTTGTTTTGATATATATTTGATATATAACTGAATATGTATTCTTATAAAATAAACCATTTTTGTTATCCGTATATAACTAGAGAATGGTGTTTTGTTATATTATAATGTTCTAATGAATCTTTAATTTTAATTTTTTTAATTTAATTATATTACTAATATTTTATTACTAATATTTTTCTAATTATAGGATTGGCGAAAATCAAAAAATCAAAAAAAATCCAAATTCTCGCGGGCGAATATTTACTCTTTTATTATCAAATTCAAATGGAATGTAGCACACAATTCCTAAAAAAAATGAATTGTTTTTTGGTTTTTTCCGCCATCCCACCTAATTAATCATTAAGATTTGTTTTTAATAAAATCTTAAGTATTTGCAGGTTTCATCGTTCCCGCCGCTTCTCGATTAATGATTAGGTCTGAATTCTACCACGGAGCTCTTTCATATCTAATAGTAAGATTTTTTTAGAATATTTTTTTATTTTTTCTTGAATCAATCTTCTCAGTTTTTATTGATTCAGAGCTCTTAATTAGTTTATGTTATGAATATATTGATATATATATATCAATTTTATATTGATGCTTTATTACACTACTTTTTTTGAGATGACCCATAGACCTTTACATATTAGAATTCTATATCATTCATATATATTTTTCTCTCTTTCTTTCGCCCCTTCATTTATCCGTATATTCTTATTGCTTTACAACTAATAATATGATTTTTTTAATGTTGTACAATATTTCATACAATATTTCAGTTGATATAATAATATTATTAATATTTCTTTTTTATTTTTATATTTCGATTTTTTGTTTTGACTAATTCTTTAGATCTAGATAATTCGAAGCGGTGAGTTGGTTATTAGTTCTTTTAAATTAATTTATACCATGAATTGGTTTTGTCGTTAAATTGGAACCGTTCTAAAAAAACTAACGAGTCGCACACTAAGCATAGCAATAGGATCAATATCAAATAATTAATTTTATTTTTTGGTCGATTCAATCTTATAAAATTGAGAATTTTGGGGGAATAAAAATCAAGTAATTTTTCATTTTTGGTTTTATTAAAAAAAAATATGGGATATTGAAGATAAAGAAAAAGATTTTATTCTTTTTTATTCTTTATTTAGAAATATCCAAACTTTGATACCTAAAACTCCATAAATAGTTCGAACTGTATAACAACAATAATCAATTTTAGCTCGAATGGTTTGTAGAGGAACCCTACCTTCTCTTATCCACTCAACACGTGCAATTTCTTTTCCGTCGATACGTCCTGCAATTTGTACTTGAACTCCTTTTGTACCTGCTTGTTCAGTTAATTCAATAGCTTTTTTCATTGCTTTACGAAAGGAAACTCTATTCTTTAATTGTCCGGCTATAAATTCTGCAAGAATATTAGGGTGTTTATAAGCATTTGCAATTCTTGCAATAGAAATGTTTAGTTTTCGATTCACACAATTCAGTTTTTTTAGGATATTCGTCTGTAATTCTTCTATTTTTTTAGGCTTACCTTCTATTAATAATTTAGGAAATCCCATATATATTATGACTTGAATCAGATCGATTCTTTTTTGAATCTTTATCTGTCCAATTCCCTCCACACCAGAGGATACTTTTATATTTTTTTGTATATAATTTTTGATACAATCTCGTATTTTTTTATCTTCTTGTATATTTTCGGAATAATTTCTTCGTTGTGCAAACCAAAGAGAATCATGACTCTGAGTTGTACCAAGTCTGAAACCAAGCGGATTTATTTTTTGTCCCATAATTCCCCACTACTATAACATAAAATGATACGTTTTATTTGTGTAGTTTTTTTTCAAATTTTTTTTTATTTTTTCCATACATAACTCATTGACTTAGTTCATTGAAATTTTTATTGTGACTAGCAGCGACTACTGCAAAATAAACAAAAAAATAAAATAAGATATTCAACTAAATAAAGTATAAATTCGAATATTATAACCTTTTATTTATGAATTTTTTCTTTTTTATTTATGTACAAATTGCATGAATTACTAATCCATTACTATTTGTACTTTGTCTTGG